ATATATATAATTTATTACTCTTTCCTTTTTTTTGGATTCTTTTTTGTTTGTTATTGTCTTCTTTATTATATTTCTTTCGAATGAATCGAAAATTCCAGAGTATATCTTTTCACGGGTCGAACCAAAAAAAAAGAAACTTCGAATATTTCCCTCTTTACTTTACCTTTATCCGGCAGAAAAAAAAAGGAAAATTCCCTATTTTTTTGTCCATGTCCCTAAATTAAATATTAAATAATAGGAGACTTAAATGAAAGTCCCTTTCTCGCATTCGCTCTCCATTGCATTGGCGGAACAAAAATTTCTGATGCATCAATATGTAAATATTTGGTACATGAAGCCATGATCTGATATCTATATCGAAATCCTATATAGATATAAACTGATCTTTTTCTGGAATCAAAGAAAGATATTGAAAAATATATTGCTCTTGTGACTCGGAATAAATGGTTTCTCTGTGGAGGAAGGGAATAGCGATTTATTCCTATGGAGCATCCAGGAACAAGAAGATTCAATCGGAAATATCGACAAATTCTTGCGTGGTCCAAGGAAATAAAAAAAAGGGTCTGCTTCTACAATTTTATCTCTATCCAATTTGAATATCAGAATAGCTGATATAGTCATGATTCAATGGGTCAGGTCCACTTACTTTTTCTTTTCTTGATTTCTAATTTTTCCGATGGATTTAATTGGAACAATGGAGAAGTAGTAAAACTTTGGTTTGTCGATTCATAATTGAGATTGGGTATTATCTCGAATATCCATGTCCCGGGACCAAAAATATAAATAATGAAACATGAGGAGGAGTATAGCCTGTAGTGACATAGTAGTCCTCCTAATAAGTGGGATTCTTTATTATCATAATGAACAAATGCTCAACTTTATACCTATAACTCATTAGAATGATAACTCATTATGCGGTCCGTTTACCTTGTTTTTATTACAAATATCAATAATATCTCTATTCTCCGATGAAAAATGAAGACTAAGGCGGGAGCTTCGTGGAAAAAGCCCTTTATCGGATTTGAACCGATGACTTACGCCTTACCATGGCGTTACTCTACCACTGAGTTAAAAGGGCCATTTTCTTCAATTCATGAAGAGGCCACTAACCACTATGAGTCTACTGCATGTATCTATGTATAGACTATATGTACATATATACATGTATGCATAGGGGGCTCATTCAAGAACAAGCCATTTGATTTACCTAGGAAGTTCTAGGGTCAAATCAAATGATTATTTATATTTGAGAAATATCAATGCAATGAATTGTTTCGCTCCCAATTGCTTTGCTTTTATTGACCCATCGAAGCGAGATTCACTTGATTGATACATGTACCAATCCGACATAGATCCAAAATATTTCATCGAATCATGTGATGAAGGATTCGACTCGTACCCTGAACTGAATTCTTATAGAAAAAAAGAATCTTTTCGATTACTTGTCAATCCCTTCCCAGATTTACGAGTTCTACATCACCTTTTTGAATCAATCAAAAAAAAAATTCTATCATTTCTGAATTTCCTGGCTTAGTGTTAGTGAGGCATATCTCGTCTTAACGATGAGCGAATCAATGAGTGAAAATTGAAGAAAGGGGGTTTGACTTTTTTTTGTCGGACAAATCCCCGCTGAGGGGATCCTATACTTCGTCATATATATATGATGGTTCATGAATGAACAATCAAAAAATTCTATGTAATTGTGGAAGCAAGAAAGATTCTTCGGATCTAGTCATGCCATTACATTATATTGACAATTCCAAAAAACTGCTCATACTATGAGCATAATATGATGGCGATCGGGCAGGTATGCCCCTATCGTCTAGCGGTTCAGGACATCTCTCTTTCAAGGAGGCAGCGGGGATTCGACTTCCCCTGGGGGTAGGGTATTACGAAAGGAAGTTGATCATGGATTATCAATAAGCCTAGAATTGATTCTTCCTGGGTCGATGCCCGAGCGGTTAATGGGGACGGACTGTAAATTCGTTGGCGATATGTCTACGCTGGTTCAAATCCAGCTCGGCCCAATAATTCGCCGATCCATGGGGATGATATAACCAATTTGTCCTCCAGAAATGCCTGATATAGAGGAATAAATAGTCCATTTTTTCTGCTATATCCCTATTTCTTTGTTCGTTTGTTCCCACGCGTTCTGATCTTTCTAACGATCGAGATTAATAATCTGTAAATATAAGAAGGAGTAAAGAAAAAAAGAGTCCTTTTTTTCATTGAAAGATTGATTATCTTATCAATCGATGTGGCAATAACCACAGGATTACTAGTAATCCGTGTCACTCTCACTATAGTTCATATCCATGTGAATATCAATTCGTGTTTCTGGTAAAACACGGCAATTATAAATATAAAGAAATTATAAGAATATGTATGAGAATATGTATGCTGTATAACTCATTTCCCTGGGATTGTAGTTCAATCGGTCAGAGCACCGCCCTGTCAAGGCGGAAGCTGCGGGTTCGAGCCCCGTCAGTCCCGACCTAGAATCCGATGAATCCATCAATTCATCTCTTCATTTTCTGTGAAGGGGGGGCAAGGGGCAGAATTGAATTCTCAGCGGTGGACCTTATTTCTTTCGTTTTTCGTTTCGCATTTCTCATCGGACAAATACGGTAATTTCAATTACTTCAACTAGTACCGATTGATGGGAGAGAGACATATGTAGATTGAATTGATCGGTGGTATCACCATATTTAGGATTCCAAGAGAGACTGTACTGGTCTGGCTTTTTCGATTGCTCCTGATCAATGGAATGAAATAGAGTACCCATATGTTTTCTGGGAACACATACACAAATTGTATTCGTTTATTGTACGATACACAATTAACTTAATATAGAATATAGTTACCCCGACAGCGACAGAGTACTTTTCAGATGAAACCTACCCCCTTTTCTAACTCCGATTTTGTGTAACCTCAATTACGAATTGAAAACAATTTATCTATCTCATTTGAATTGCATACTTTCTTTTTGATGTATGTGTCTCAGTCCTCAATCCAAGGAAAGAGGATACTAATATAATAAAAGATCAAACAAAGATCCGCCTCTCTTTTCTTGTTCTAGGGAGGGAAGGAATGAATAGATTTTTTTCTTCCTATTTTACCCCATCGAAGAAAGAACAAAATCAATAAATAAAATAGTGAATTTATCGGAATATTCGATCTTTTTTTTATACCGGGACCCATTTTTATCACACTTCTCTGTCTCCCAAGAAGATTAGATCATCACAAAAACTTCGCTTAGAACTTAACTCATCCTTTTTTCCATTTCACTCCTACTGTTTGGGTCTGTGACCAATGGAACACCGGTTAGATAATACCTCATCAGATGATTGTATAAGGAAGACGGTAGGTTATAGAAAAGAAAGAGTGGAAATGAGAAATTCAATGGGATTCTTGATTGAATCAGGAATCCCATTTTGGATTCGGTATGGATAAAGGATCTTCCTATGTTATACTATTCAATTCTCGACGATGAATCCGATTTGATAGATCAGATATTGTTATTCATGATATTGATCCGATTCAGTATCATCAGGATGCAATCCATCCCATGGAATTTTCAGGAGAAAGACTTATTATCTCTATGGGATTAGATCCCGAGTTATTGCAAAGCAAAAAAAAAAACGATGAGATTATGGAAGTCAATATTCTCGCATTTATTGCTACTGCGCTGTTCATTCTAGTTCCTACTGCTTTTTTACTTATCATCTACGTAAAAACAGTCAGTCAAAATGATTAATTTGAATGAAACTTGACTTATTAGTTCTTATCAATGATTGAAGAAATGAAAGGGATTCAAATCCCAAGTCTTAAATGAAATGAGTGGATTGGAGTCAGCAGTATATGAGATAGTATGGTAGAAAGAACTATATGAACCTTTCTACCACACTATCTATTATTGTATTGTATAAAGTTGTATAAAGATATGTGCTTGATATGGATCAATCTATAATATGTATCTACATATGTCTACATGTAAATAGCACTCCAATTCTATTTCTTCGCTACATCCATTTGTATTGATTCCGATCAATCTGAAATAATCGAACGTCAACTCTTCTAATTCCTAAGTTTCTGATTATTTTCAATATGGATCCCGAGATCTATCGAAACAATCAATGTAGGAAGAATAGTATGGGCATATATTATATAAATTATATAAAAGGAAAAAAAAATAGGGGTTGGTTGCTCCTCATTGTAATATCCATAATTCTGGTAAGGGCCGGTTCATCGAAATAGAATATTTAGGAAGAATTCGGTTGGAAAAAATTTCCATTTCCTATCATGTGTGTTCAGTTTGGAAATACGAACATAGGAATCAAATCATTGAAATCTTTGTTTGATCGAAGGGTTCTTATTCATATATTACTGGATTCTGGTAGAATTTTTGAAATGGGTATATTTTTTTTTTAGCTTCGCAGAATGATCTATTAAACAATTGATACAATTCGATTACTCAACTCAATTATCAATTAGTAGTACCCCTAGAGTCCACTTCTTCCCCATACTACGAGTGAAAGGGAAAATGTAAAGACTACCATTAAAGCAGCCCAAGCGAGACTTACTATATCCATGTGAATTATGTCCCCTATCTCTATGAATATGAAGGAATTATTCCATTATTTATCATTAATAATAGTGGAATCAATGGTGCAGAGTCAAAATAGGATTCTGACCTAATGCTATTGATGAACCAATCCAATGAATACACTCGTAACAAGTTCCTATATGATTTCTGGTAGAATTGGGAAGCATTAATCACAAGCAAGATACACAGTTACCCCCTTGGGAGTTTCAAGGGAATCTTACTAATGGAACATGTAGGAATAGTAAGACCTATTGTTTGTTGCCTTTCATAAGCAAAAGGCCTAAAAATATACCATCAAGATCGATAACTATCTATCACATACCTCTATCTCCCATCTAAGCCTTACTGTCTCTGTTTCTGTGAAACAATCGGGAGACACCCTATTACATTCTTG